TGTAATTTTCTAATTGTTCCAAACTATCACTAGTGGCATTAATCAAATTTACTTTTTCTCGTTCTATTTCAGAGTATCCATTCATTCGATACTCATCTGCTTCTATTTCCACTTTACGTAAGCGAGTCCGGGCTCTTTCGAGCTGCTCAACGACCCCTTTACGTAATTCTTCCGAATTTCGAATAGTACTTAAAATCCTCTGTTTTCGATTATCTAATAAATCATTTAATGAAAGTAGATTATCTTACCATTAATTTCACAACTTCCATGATCTCTTCCCGAACCAAACATGAATCTTTCGATTCATTTGGCTCTCACGCTCAATTATTCATTTATGGTATGAGTATTCCCATAGCTTTTTTAATGTAATGAGCCTACCTTCTCTTTTCTGTTTGTAGTTAAACATATCAAAACTTATAAAAAACCAGAATATTAGGAAGACTCTTCCGACTAGACCAGATCCAAATCTAAAATTGTCAGCAAAGTTATTTTTTTATTTGTACTTTTTTTTTCATTTTTTTTTTAATGAAAAAAGGAAATATAATTATCAAAATGAAAATAATAAAAATTATATTATATTTTTGTTTCTTCAAGTCCAAAAATTCCTCTTTTTTATACATAGGTTGTCGATTCGGCATTAGATAAAAAAAGGAACTTTGTTTGCTTTTTTTATCTTGTAAATAGTTTCAATTTATTTATTGATATGAGTGTTATATATCAAATAAATTACCAATTTATTTGAACTATTTAGTTACTAATGTAGTGGTAGAAAGAATACCATGTTTTGTCCGGACTTTAAACAATTTAGCTTTAACCATGTTAAAGATCTCGCATTATTGGTTGATAGAGAATCAAAGTGGATTTACCAATAAATCACGAAATGCTATGGTTCTTGCATATAATTTCTTAATTTATTCAGAAGAAATTCGTCGAGATCGTGCACTTTTTTACTATTTTTCCTATCCCTTATAAATACCATAAGTGCAGATGGATGGATCCATCCAATTCTTGAAATAAACAACTCGCACACACTCCCTTTCCAAAATAAATCAATACACCAAGCACTACACTTAGATTTATTGGATTTGTTGCTAAAATATCGGTATTAAACCCGAAACTTCCGGCGGATGGCCAGTGGCCCAAGTAAACGAAAGAATCAATTACATTTTTCATATATTCTCCTCTCTTTTGGATAGGATTAACAAAGAACAGAGTTCTTTTTGTATCACTCCGATCGCCCTTTTTTTTTATCGATTTTTTTTTCCACTTTATTTATTTAATTAGAATAAATGAAATCTAGTAATTTCATTTGTTTTGTTTAAATTTTTTTTTACTTTTTTTACATTTTCAAAAATTTTCTATTTTCTAATCTAATAAGATACTTTACTTAGACTTTAGACTTAGGTTTTAGATCTGATATCAATTGAAAAATATTAAATTTGTTGAAACACTTCCAAACAATGAAAATAAAAAAGTTTTCTATTGTACTAAGCTAAAGAAAGGAAGAAAGCAAGCGAATGCGGTAATTCCTAATCTTCAAATCAACCCTTCCTAGGTATTGTCTCAATAAATAAGTAATTTTTTAGTAACGTGTTAATATAATTCTAAGAAGCAAAGGAAAATTCCAAGTTCAAGTTATAGTTATATAGTTAATAATAAAAAAGTATCTAAGGTATAAGTTACTTTTTTCTTATTTCAAGGATTAAACAAAAGGATTCGCAAATAAAAGTGCTAATGCCACAACCAGTCCGTAAATTGTTAAAGCTTCCATAAAAGCTAGACTAAGCAATAAAGTACCTCGTATTTTACCCTCCGCTTCTGGTTGTCTCGCAATACCTTCTACAGCTTGACCTGCAGCAGTACCTTGACCAACTCCAGGTCCAATAGAAGCAAGCCCCACGGCCAATCCAGCAGCAATAACAGAAGCAGCAGAAATCAGTGGATTCATGGTAAGTTCCTCGCACAAAACAAAAAAGAGGAAATGGTTAATGATACAATCAACCAATCAATTATTACTTTTTTAATTAAGATCCAGCGGTCAAAGTAACTAAAAACTCCAAGTTGAAATAATAATATTATTAAATTAAAAAACGGAATCGTCAGAACTATCTCGTTTTTCGTTTTTAACTATCATAGAGTTTTTGTAAATCCATATGCATACAGTTGTAACTATATGTATTTCTTTGTTTCGAACCATTCTTTCATTTAATTCTTCGTTCTTTACTACACTATTGTAAAGTTTATTTCTTTTTTCATTCAAAAAAAATTTCATACGATATAGAAGAGAAGGACTGATATTGAAATCTATCTAAATGCAATGTGAGCTGCAATCAATATCAATCAAATTATCAAATTAATCCAATATAAATTAATAAATATTATATATTAATATATAATCTAAGAAAAGAATTAAGAATATATAAAATATATAAATAAATATATAAATAAGAAATATATAATGAATCTAATTTAAATTTGAATTACACCGGATAATATATATATATATATATTATGTTGTATATTGTTCATATATAACATAACAAATAAATATGAATAATGAGGATCCAGATTATGATTATAGGATTGGTTGTAATTAGGAAAAATAGAAATTTTAGCAATACTATATATAATAAATAAAATAAATAATACTATAATAAATATTATATAGTTATGTAATATAGCGATATTATGGATAGACTTATCTCATATAACTAAAGAATATTTAATGTTATTCTAATATTACATATCCATTCTTTTCTTCCATAAGGTAAACCATTCTAACTTTTTTTAATTGATTTTGGAATAGAATAATTCCTAGAAAAATAGACGGGGGTTTAGAGCTTAGTAGACATTATTACATATATTATAGTCTAACTATAACCTCCCCAGCCCTTCTTTTTTTTTTTAGAATTCTGTTGGAATATTGTCTATCTTTTCTCCTACAATTCTAGATGATGGAATCATACACTATTATCTTACCCATCCAATTGGATTATCATGAATCATGTGGGATAAGCTTGCTTAATAATAGAATAAAAAAAAAAGACTATTTGAAAAGCTAGTTAATGATGACCTTCCATGGATTCACCTATATAAGCCGCGGCTAAGGTTGCAAAAATAAGAGCTTGAATACCACTTGTAAATAATCCAAGAAACATGACAGGTATAGGAACTACTGAAGGGACTAAAGAAACAAGAACAACAACTACTAATTCATCAGCTAATATATTTCCGAAAAGTCGAAAACTAAGAGATAAAGGTTTTGTGAAATCTTCTAGGATGTTAATTGGTAAAAGGATGGGGGTTGGTTGAATGTATTTCCCAAAATAACCCAATCCTTTTTTGCTAAGACCCGCATAAAAATATGCGACGGACGTGAGTAAAGCTAAAGCAACAGTAGTATTTATATCATTCGTGGGTGCAGCTAATTCTCCATGAGGTAACTGTATAATTTTCCAAGGTAAAAGAGCACCTGACCAGTTAGAAACAAAAATAAATAGGAACATAGTTCCAATAAAGGGAACCCAAGGGCCATATTCTTCTCCAATCTGGGTTTTGCTTAAGTCTCGAATAAATTCAAGGATATATTCAAAGAAATTCTGACCGTTGGTCGGAATGGTTTGTGGATTCCGAACAGCTATAATGACTGAACCTAATAAGATAGCAATTACTACCCAAGAAGTGATAAGTACTTGGGCATGGATTTGTAAACCTCCTATTTGCCAATATAAATGTTGGCCTACCTCTACACCCGATATATCGTATAACCCTTTGAGTGTTTTAATGGAACATGGTATAACATTCATATTGTCCTCTAGCAGAAATTGAACTTCAAAAAATAAATTATTTTGATTCAAGCATCTCTATCTCTTTTTCAACTCACCAATATGAATCAAAAATCGTATTCATTAATTGTATATTTAAGATATCAAAAATTTACATAGAATACCAAGAAATCACGTAATATAATAACATATTATCAATATGCCCGCACTTACCCTTTTGCTTTTTTTTATTTAATTCAAGAATAGTAACCGAATCCAAAAAATCCCCCCAAAATTAACTATTGATTCTTAATCATAATCAAGGATTTCTTATATAGCTAGAGCGACCCTCACAAATTGCGGATACTAATTTGTTAAGAACCAATCGGATTGAAGCTATAGCATCATCGTTGGATGGAATCGAAATATCTGCGAGATCCGGGTCACAATTTGTATCGATTAAACAAATCGTCGGAATACCCAAAATTACACATTCTTGAAGAGCCGTATATTCTTCTTGCTGATCAACAATGATCACAATATCAGGCAACCTCGTCATATATTTGATACCGCCGAGATATGTTTGCAAGGTAAATAATTTTCTCTTCAATATTGCCGCATCTCTTTTGTGAAGACGGTTGAGTTTACCCATCTTTTGTTCTGCTCTTAAATCCCTGATCTTCTGAAGTCTCGTTTCCGTAGTAGACCAATTCGTTAACATACCACCAAGCCATTTTTTATTAACATAATGACACCGGGCTCTTATTGCAGCCGATGCTACTGAATCCGCTGCTTTATTTTTGGTACCAACAATTAAGAAGGTTCTTCCCCTACTTGCCGCATCAAAAACTAAATCACAGGCTTCTGATAAAAAACGAGCAGTTCTAGTGAGATTTGTAATATGAATACCTTTACGCTTTGCAGAGATGTAAGGGGCCATTCTAGGATTCCATTTCTTAGTACCATGACCAAAATGAACTCCGGCCTCCATCATCTCTTCTAAATTAATGTTCCAATATCTTCTTGTCATTTTTCCCACACTTCCTTTTTGTTTTTTCTTTTTTTTTAACAAAGAAACGAGGTACTTTGAAATAAGTAATTGTTCCGATGGAACCTTCTGCCGGGAATTGACCTTTAATACACAGTACAAACCATTAATGTCTTTTAATTACTTATTTTTTTATCAATATTCGAACAAGAACAAGATAGTTAAGTTAAAAGCCAGACCAGATAATTAAAAGATAGTTAAAGTCAAAGAATCCGCTCTTAGGAATCATGAAATCGCGTAAATGATTGTTCTAATGTCTCATGGAAATTGTTTGGTACATAAGAACAAAATAATTCTCCATGGTGTAACAAAAGATCTTTTATTTCCAAGTCAAATAGATTCTTTCTTTTGATTTCCAAATAAAAGTTTTTGTCCTTACTTGAATGGTGCACTAATTTTTTGAATCCTGTACCAACAGGTATAATTCCACCTAGAACAACATTCTCTTTTAGGCCTTTCAACCAATCAATACGACCTCGTAGAGCAGCTTTTGCTAAAACTCGAGCGGTTTCTTGAAAACTTGCTTCGGATATGAAACTTTGAGTATTCAAAGATGTCTTTGTTATTCCCAATAGGATTGAGCGATAAGAGATCGCTTCGTCCAAAGCGCGCCCCACTCGTTCCGCTCGCAACAATCCAATTAATTCCCCAGGTGAAAAAACATTAGACATTCCATCTTCTGAAACCAACACTTTTGATGTTACTTGACGTACAATAATCTCTATATGTCTATTATGGATCTGTACCCCCTGAGATCGATAAACCCTTTGGATTTTATTAACCAAAGAGATATGACTTTGAGCTATGGTTAACTCGGCTTGAATCAAGAATCCCCAGGGGATTCCAAAAATTTTGGGTATACCTTTGTTCCAACCTTCAACTCTCCTTTCAAGGTTCATTGATATTGAATCAATCGAACGTACTTCTAAGATTTGTTCCACTTTTGGAAGACCTTGTGTTATGTCACCAGATCTTGATTTTTCATATATAAATGTAACTAATGTATCTCCTTCGTAAAATATTTTACCATAATGGCCATGAATAGTTGCTCCTGGAGTGGCTAAATAGGGCTTAGCGGATCTTATAATTAAAGCGTCAACATCAACAATTATAATTTGACCAGATTTTTTTATGTGCGGTTCGTATTTGAATAGACATACATTTTCACAAAAAAATTGTCCAAGGCTAATTATTGTAGATGTCTCTTCCCAATAATCGTGATGGAGAAAATGCCAATTCAAATGGAATGAATTCAAAATTATGTTACTGCATGGATCGGGATTATAAATCCTCCTATTTTCATCTATTAAACAGTATTTAAGTACTTGAAGTACTTGAAAAGTCTGTTTAAAATTACCAAGTAGCAAATATTTCTTTAACAAGATCTGATTATAAGTTATTAAATGGTAAAATAAATATAAATTTACCATTTTAGGGACAATAGTCCCCAAAGGACACAACAAATCCTTAATTGGGATTATGGGATCCGATTCTTTTATCATGTTATATTTCGAACCATTGAATGGACCAATTCGAGAACAATTGGATGATGACAAAATTATCAAAGATTGGCATTCCTTATTTCGATTCAACAATGTACCAATAGTACCTTGATGTTGTGTAAGTAATTGAATACTAACCTTGCAGTAAAAAGGATTTATATTTGTACGATCTAATCCATTATCGGAAATCAATCCAGAACTTGCCCTATCATATCTTTTTCCGATATACGAAATGCTGGATTTTACTAACTCAATTCTCATAAAATTTCGAATCAGATCATTTCCCTTTACCTCAATAAAGGAAGCACGAATCTCTTTCGGAGAACCATTTTGTTCTGGATCCCAATTCAATATTAAACAAGTGCGAACTAATTGAATACTTGTGTTAAAAATTCCTCGAATTGACTTGCCATTTCCATAAAGGATATAATTGACAACTCTAAGTTGGACATTATCCTTTTCCCGCAAGAGATCTTGAGGAAAAAGTGTTGCTAAATTGATGCCATCAGTTATTTCATATGTGACTACGGGTCGAACCGAAACAAAATACTTTTTCTTCGTGGGTGTGATCCGTTGGACATAGATCCAATTTTTCCATTTTTTTGATTCCTTATCATTTTTTTTTTCTGTTTTCGGTGGTATAAAAATGCCGCTGTGCCTAGATATCTTATCTGCCTCTCCAGGAAAATAAATATCTCCGGAAAATATTTTTAGTTCAATATATATTTTTTTTCTCTCCAGGCGGACTAATCCGCCTACTCGACTTCTTGTATTTAAAGCGAGTTGTGTATCTACTCCAATGATACTATTGTTCTGGACCATTATCAATGAAGATCCAGGTAAAATATGCACTTCTTCTAGAATAAAAAAAAAACGATCTACTTTCATTTGGTATTTCGGAATAAATTCTTTTGATCCTCTATACTCAATTAAATCCTCTTTTTTTATAATTGAATTGACCTCCACGGTCCCATATTTAGTAATTCCCGAATTATTTCTTCTGTATCGTGGATCATCAAAAAAAGCAAGAATACTATTTCTACGTAAAATACCCTGTTTTGGTATTTCGATTGAAATACCAAAACAGGGTATTAGTTCATTCTCTCGTTTTTGATCATATTGTAATGGGATGATGAATCTATTTCTTCGCTTTTTCGCCAAGGAATAAGAATTCCCTTGGATAATAGAAGGATATATAAAATTCCAATGACCATTAGATATGGTTTGATCGGGTCTTGTTGAATAGTCAAGAATTTTCTTATCTTTTTTATCAGAAGTATCTAACAATTTATATCTTACTCGACCATTAGTCATTGATAGATCAGAGATATATCTTTCTTCGACAGAAAAAGCATGAGGATTCATTTGATCTTGATCTTTGTGGAGCGAAAAAGACACTATACTAGATCTGCACGAACCTCCTGCTAATATCCATAAATGACTTGTTTTTAATAATAAATGAACATTACCATATGTATATTCAGGTGCATGGTATACATCAGTACTCCAGTGCATTTCTCCCTCTGATTCAGAATAAATATGTTTTCGTACCTTCTCTTTAAAATAAAAAGTGGACGTTCCAGCACGAATTTCAGCAATCACTTGTTCTGATTCTACATATTGATTATTTTGAACTAAAATTAAACTCTTTAGTGGAATATTTACATTATGTAGAATATCCTGACTCTCAATAGTTACATACAAGTCCATAGAACATAGAAAAGCGGGATGCCCATGACGGGTACGTGTGGGATGAACCAAATTCTCATTCCATTTTATTTTTCCATTAGAAGGAGCTCGTACATACTCGGCAGTACCACCTGTGAATACTCCACCGGTATGAAAAGTTCTTAATGTTAGTTGAGTCCCTGGTTCCCCAATTGATTGACCTGCAATAATACCTACAGCTTCTCCCAATTCAACCAGGTCACCATGAGTAGGACTCCGACCATAACATAATTGGCAGATCCAAGATGTACTCCTGCAAGTAAAGGGGGTTCTTATTCTAATATATATTGGTTGTGCTCGAAAGGTTATGAATCGATTTATAAGTCCAATCCCAATATCTTGATTTCGAGTGGCAAGACATCGCAAACCAATATATATATCGTCTGCTAATACACGACCAATTAGTGTTTGGACAAAATTTTTTTCTGTCATACCATTTTGAGGTCTCACGGAAATACCTCGGATAGTACCACAATCTGTTCTACGTATAATAATGTGTTGAACTACTTCAACAAGTCTACGTGTGAGGTATCCAGCATCTGATGTTCGTACAGCAGTATCTACAACTCCTTTGCGAGCTCCATAGCAGGAAATTATATATTCTGTCAAAGAAAGTCCTTCACGTAAATTGCTTTGAATGGGTAAATCAATCATTTGTCCTTGGGGATCCGACATTAATCCTCTCATACCCACTAATTGATGTATCTGAGATGCATTTCCTCTAGCTCCCGAAAAGGACATTAGATGTACTGGATTAGAAGGATCAGTCATACGAAAATTAGGATTCATTTCTTGTCTCAAATATTCACTTGTAGCATACCATATCTCAATGGATTGACGTAATTTTTCTACCGCGTGTACATTCCCATAATGATGGTGTTTCTCTAAAATAAAACTTTGTTGTTCGGCGTCTTGGACTAACCATCCCTTCGAAGGGATTGTTAAAAGATCATCAATTCCTAATGAAATAGATGTAGCAGTGGCTTGCTGGAAACCCAAAGTTTTTACTTGATCTAGGATATGTGATGTATATGCCATTCCGAAATGATCAATTAACCTGCTAATAAGTCGTTTCATAGCAGTTCCATTTATCACTTTATTGTGAAAGACCAGATCAGCCCGTTCTGCCATAAGTACCTCTTCTCTTATATTTCTTCTGCTAAGTAGGATTCGACAATGGACCCAAGTCAATGATTCAAAAACTTCCTTTCCTCAATCTTGATTCACACAGAAATTCATAAATTAGAATACCAGTGAAATTTGGGATACCTGAATTACCATAGGCACTAGGCACAAACATCGCCTAATCTAAGAAATTAGATTAGATAGCGTATGAGTAGGCTCGACAAAAACCCTGTATGGCTTCTTCTAATTCTCTATAAAAAGAAATATGACCAAAAGTAGTTCGAATGTATATAGAACGGATTTCTTTTGTTATACTTCCTACTATTAGATAGTGTCCATAAATTTCATGATAAGTACCTAAAGATTCATATTGAACTTCGATGGGAACTTCTCTTGAACCAATGACACGTTGATCTCGTCTCCATCGGAGCCACAAAGGACTATCTAAACTGATTCTTTTCTGTCGATAAGCTCCAAGTGCATCATAGGAACTAGAAAAATGGGGTTCTTTTTCCCTCGTATACCTATAGTTATTATTATGATTATCAACTATTTTTTTTTGGTAGTTTCCACTATTATATGGATTATACCTATTTGCACAAATACCTCGACGATTTCCGATTGTTAATAAATAGAGTCCAATAAGCATGTCTTGAGTTGGTACAGAAATAGGATCCCCAATAGCTGGAGACAAGAGATTCATATGAGAAAACATAAGTAAACGAGCCTCCGCTTGAGCTTCCAAAGATAAAGGTACATGAACAGCCATTTGATCCCCATCAAAGTCTGCATTGAAACCCTTACAAACTAATGGGTGTAAACAAATAGCGCTC